GTGAATAATCCTATTGATTGGATTTATATGTTTATTCTGACAGGAAAAAGATATTCAAATAAATTATTTTTCATCGAATGACTATTCATCTATTGTATTTTCATGCAAAGCAAATAGGGGGCAAGAAAACTCTATGGAAAGGTGGTGGTTCGATTCAATACTGTTTAAGAAAGAGTTCGAACACAGGTGTGGTCTAAGTAAATCAACGGGCGGTCTTGGTCCTATTGAAAATACCAGTGAAAGTGAAGATCCGAATAGAAATGATATGAAGAAAAATAGTCATAGTTGGGGCAGTCGTGACAATTCTAGTTACAGCAATGTTGATTATTTATTCGGCGTCAAGGACACTCGGAATTTCATCTCCGATGAAACTTTTTTAGTTATGGATAGGAATGGGAACAGTTATTCCATATATTTTGATATTGAAAATCATATTTTCGAAATGGATAGTGGTCATTTTTTTCAGAGTGAACTAGAAAGTTCTTTTTATAGTTATTGGAATTTGAGTTATCTAAATAATGGATCTAAGAATGACGATCCTCACGATGATCATTACATGTATGATACTCAATATAGTTGGAATAATCACATTAATAGTTGTATTGACATTTATCTTGAGTCTCAAATCTTTATTGATACTTACATTGTAAGTGGTAGTGACAATTACAGTAACAGTTACATTTCTCGTTCCGTTTGTGGTGAAAGTAAGGGGTCCGATATAAGTACCAGCACGAATGATAGCACTATAAAAGAAAGTTCCAATGATCGGGATGTAACTCAAAAATATAGACATTTGTGGGTTCAATGTGAAAATTGTTATGGATTAAATTATAAGAAAATTTTAAAAGCAAAAATGAATCTTTGTGAACAATGTGGATATCATTTGAAAATGAGTAGTTCAGATAGAATCGAACTTTCGATCGATCCGGATACTTGGGATGCTATGGATGAAGATATGGTTTCTTTGGATCCCATTGAATTTCATTCGGAAGAGGAGCCTTATAAAGATCGTATCGATTCTTATCAACGAAAGACAGGATTAACTGAAGCCGTTCAAACAGGCATAGGCCAATTAAACGGTATTCCCATAGCACTTGGGGTTATGGATTTTCAGTTTATGGGGGGTAGTATGGGATCCGTGGTTGGGGAGAAAATAACCCGTTTGATTGAGTACGCTACTAACAAATTTCTCCCTCTTATTATAGTATGTGCTTCCGGGGGGGCGCGTATGCAAGAGGGAAGTTTGAGTTTAATGCAAATGGCTAAAATATCTTCTGCTTTATATGATTATCAATCAAATAAAAAGTTATTCTATGTACCAATTCTTACATCTCCTACTACAGGGGGGGTGACTGCTAGTTTTGGTATGTTGGGAGATATCATAATTGCCGAACCCAATGCCTATATTGCATTTGCGGGTAAAAGAGTAATTGAACAAACATTGAATAAAACAGTACCTGAAGGTTCACAGGCGGCTGAATATTTATTCCAGAAGGGCTTATTCGATCTAATCGTACCACGTAATCCTTTAAAAAGCGTTCTGAGTGAGTTATTTCAGCTCCACGCTTTCTTTCCTTTGAATCAAAATTAAATAGAACATTAAGTTACTTTTTTATTTGTAGCAAACAAGTAGTTAGTTTATCAGAATCCAAGTAAAACGAATATGAATGGGGTTTCTTTGTTGACATAAGATCTAAATTGTAAAAAGTTGCGGATAACTCTTTTTTATCTATATTCTTGATTACTAATTTCAGTTAAGAGGCCTCTATCAACAAGAAAAAATATTGAATTCTTATTTTTGTTAAATTAGGAAAATAAAAAAAATTGTTCTACGTCTTACATATGTATATATAATCCAAATATAGAATTCTAGAATATAGAAACTATAGATATATGATATATGGTTTTGTACCTTCTAGACTCACTTAGATATATAATTAGATTTATACTAATTATTTAATTCTTAATTCTTAATAAGATAAGATATCTTTAGAAATAATATAATAATAATAATAAATATAAATAATAATAACAGGTACAAATAGTAAATTGAGGTATCCTTTTTATGACAACTTTCGACTTTCCCTCTGTTTTGGTGCCTTTAGTAGGCTTAGTATTTCCGGCAATGGCAATGGCTTCTTTATTTCTTCATGTTCAAAAAAATAAGACTGTTTAGATCTGATGGGCCCAACTCTCATCCATTTTTTCAAAACAAAGACTTGGATCATAACGCAGATACCTATTTAGTGGAAGAAGGTATAACATGCGGCGCTTCCGCCGAAAGGGGTTTTTTGGCCTGTAGAAAGATAATATGGGGGTAAAGGAATTCTATCTATTTGAAAAAAATATCAGGATCACCGGATGGCTGAACTGTAAAATCGGTACATCTATATGTATATCGATGGGATCATACGAAGGGTATGTTTTTATTTTATATCTAACCAATTTGATAAATTATTCTTAAAGGTTCACATCAAACTAGTACTAGTTGATGAGAGTT